TTATGGCAAGAATTGTCCGGATTATATGGATCATCCAAATATGCGTAGGAGGAATTTAGCTTTACGTAATATTTGGCTGGAACTTTGGGTGGAACTTATGAAGAAAAAAATGCGCCTTTTCATTAAGAAAGGCTTGCGCAAGACATACCATGTCATAGCGGTCATTGTATATGGAGTGTCTGGGACATGTGTTCTTTTCTTCATGATAAGCTCCTTCTTGGAGCTATTAGACATATTCGTGGGAATGATACAGTCGGGGTACATCCTCTTTCTGTATTTCCACTGGCCTGGAGTCAAGCCCTGGGTCCTACCTTTCATACGCCAAATGGGGTCCGAGTTCAAAGACAACCTTCATTTCATAGCTATATTAACCCAGAAAATAGCTATATTAACCCAGAAACTGGGCTGGTTCCTCTTTCCGACTCCCGTTTTTTTGCGAGGAGAAGAGCGGGAGGTCCCTATTTTCACTATAGGGCTCGTAGAGAGGTTCCTCTATAACCTCATCAGCGACCTCCAGTATTTTTTCACTGGAGGACTTTCCTTAGCCTCAATACCCTTACCGCCGGGGGGTATCGCGCCAGTGATGAGAGCCTTTCGAATTCAACGAAGGACCCTCTTCTTTCGACTACCTGAAATAGTGTTTTATCACTATATACTTGGTAGAATGGCAGAGGACTGGAAAAAGGGAGGATATATCAAACGCAAGAATTTTGCGTTGAGATATCTCGCTCTGTTTACTCTGATTATAGTAATAAAGGCCAACCAATCCACCCTTTTTTTGAAACGGGTAGTCTTGTGAATTTCCGTTTCAAAGAATTGGATTGGCAAGTCTTTACTTGATTGTTCAAGGTACTCGATCCAATAAAAAATCGAGTAAGTTAGAGCCTTTAACATCTATTAACAAGAGAAAGCGACCTTCGGAGAAATGAAGCAAGGCAAAGAGAATTTCATGCTCTTTGTCTTGCGTATCTGGATAGAATTATCCATATATAATTTCTAATTCAAACGTCCTCCATATCTTTCGAGTAGTGAAAATCCTCATTCTTTTTATTAAGAATCTTTGTTGTTGAATTGGATTCTAGAAGATTTCTCGGGAATTTGAAAGAAACTCTTTCTTTATTAATATGAAATGAATTTCTTAAATGAAAATGAGAAGAAAAGAAAAAGACAAGAGAAGAATAATATAATAAAAGAAAAAGAATAATAATGAGAATCAAAATGAAAGTAGATTAGTATACATATATCTCATGTAGAAATAGGAATAAGTCCTTTTATTTAGTTCTACATTCCTTGCACTTATTATACATACCCACTTAATTATCCTTAGTATAATTATATATGAAATACGCATTCAAATTCTTCTAAGATTAAGATACCTTTCTAACATAACAATATAAAAATAACAGGGACAAATATTAGGTCAAATAGGTAAAAATAGGAAATCGAGTCAGCCCATTCTATGACAACTCTCAATAACTTACCCTCCATTTTAGTGACTTTAGTAGGCCTAGTATTTCCGGCATTTGCAATGGCTTCTTTATTTCTTCATGTTCAAAAAAACAAGATTTTGTAGATCCGATGGAGCAAAATCTTTTCTCTTTTTTTTTTCAATTCAAGACTTAGATAACATAGATATTCGATTTAGTAGAATATGATATAACATGTGGCTTTCCTCGAAGAGAAATGGCAGAAGTCTTGTGCATGTGCAAAGATGCTATATCGTGAAATGAATTCTAGTTTTTTTTGAATTGACAAAGTCACAAGTAAAATGAAATTGATTTAGGTTATTCTTCCAAGAAAAAAGTGAAACCGGGTCTAGTATGAGTTGTCGATCTGAAAATCTATGGCTAGAACTTATAGCGGGGTCTCGAAAAACAAGTAATTTTCTCTGGGCTCTTATCCTTTTTTTAGGTTCATTCGCATTCTTATTGGTTGGAACTTCCAGTTATCTTGGCAGAAATTGGATATCTTTATTTCCGTCTCAGCAAATTCTTTTTTTCCCCCAAGGGGTTGTGATGTCTTTCTATGGAATCGCGGGTCTCTTTATAAGCTCTTATTTGTGGTGCACAATTTCATGGAATGTAGGTAGTGGTTATGATCGATTCGATAGAAAAGAAGGAATAGTGTGTATCTTTCGTTGGGGATTCCCCGGAAGAAATCGTCGTATCTTCCTACGATTCCTTATGAAAGATATTCAGTCCATCAGAATAGAAGCTAGAGAGGGTTTTTATGCTCGTCGTATCCTTTATATGGAAATCAGAGGTCAGGGGGCCATTCCCTTAACCCGTACTGCCGAGAATTGGACTCCACGCGAAATTGAGCAAAAGGCTGCTGAATTAGCCTATTTCTTGCGTGTCCCGATGGAAGTCTTTTGAAAGAAATGAACCGAAGAAATAGAAGAAATGCTTTCGGCAGCAGGGAAGAAAGGTATGGATGCTCTTTAGAAATCTTTTTTCTAGAGCATAACCTAATTGAAGTTTCTTCAAAATAAGCATTCATTAACAAATTACAGATGCAAAAATGAAAAAAAAAAGAACCACCCCCTTTCTATATCTTGCATCTATAGTCTTTTTACCCTGGTGGATCTCTCTCTTCTTTAAGAAAAGTCTAGAATCTTGGGTTACTAATTGGTTGAATATCAGTCAATCCGAACCTTTTTTGAATGATATTCAAGAAAAAAGTCTTATAGAAAAATTCATAGAATTAGAGGAACTCCTTCTCTTGGACGAAATGATAAAGGAATGCCCGAAACTAGATCTACAAAAGTTTCGTATAGGAATCCACAAAGAAACGATCCAATTGATGAATATGTACAATGATGATCGTATCCATACGATTTTGCACTTCTCGACAAATATAATCTCTTTCGTTATTCTAAGTGTTTGTTCTATTCTGGGTAATGAAGAACTTGTTATTCTTAACTCTTGGATTAAAGAATTCTTATATAATTTAAGCGACACACTGAAAGCCTTTTGTCTTCTTGCATTAACTGATTTTTTGTTCGGATTCCATACGATCAGTGCTTGGGAATTACTAATTGGCTCCGTTGTTCATAACGATCAAATGAGATCTCTTCTTGTTTGCCTTTTCCCATCCGTTTTACATACCATTTATTACTTTTGGACCTTCAATTATTTAAACTGTGTATCCCCGTCACTTGTAGTGCTTTATGATTCACTAGTTGACGTCGACTGAAAAAAGATCTGATCCGACGATAGAATTCCCATCTTGATTGCTTTGTACACAAAGCCGTATTTACCCCTTCTACCCCTCTGGAGGTCCTATATTCCAGTAAACTACTTTGGTAAATAGCAGAATCGTAGGTAGGAAACTATACTAGTAACCCACCTCATTTTATTGTAGAAATTTTGAGATCAATGATTGGACCAGGACCATGCAAACTAGAAAGACCCTCTCTTGGATAAAGGAAGAGATTACTCGATCCATTTCCCTATCGCTAATGCTATCTATAATAACTCATGCATCCCTTTCAAATGCATATCCCATTTTTGCGCAGCAAGGTTATGAAAATCCGCGAGAAGCGACTGGGCGTATTGTATGTGCGAATTGCCATTTAGCCAATAAGCCTGTGGATATTGAGGTTCCACAAACGGTACTTCCTGATACTGTATTTGAAGCAGTTGTTCGAATTCCTTATGATATGCAAATTAAACAAGTTCTTGCTAATGGTAAAAAAGGGGCTTTAAATGTAGGAGCTGTTCTTATTTTACCCGAGGGGTTTGAATTAGCCCCTCCTGATCGTATTTCGCCCGAGATGAAAGAAAAGATAGGCAATCTTCCTTTTCAGAGCTATCGCCCCACTCAAAAAAATATTCTTGTGATAGGTCCTGTTCCTGGTCAAAAATATAGTGAAATCGCCTTTCCTATTCTTTCCCCGAACCCCGAGACTAATAAGGATGTTCATTTCTTAAAATATCCCATATATGTAGGCGGGAACAGGGGAAGGGGTCAGATTTATCCTGACGGGAGCAAGAGTAACAATACAGTTTCTAATGCTACAGCAGCGGGTATAGTAAGCAAAATCATACGAAAAGAGAGGGGGGGCTACGAAATAACCATAGCGGATGCATCGAACGGACGTCAAGTGGTTGATATTATCCCTCCAGGACCGGAACTTCTTGTTTCGGAGGGCGAGTCTCTCAAAGTGGATCAACCATTAACAAGTAATCCTAATGTGGGTGGATTTGGTCAGGGGGATGCAGAAATAGTACTTCAAGATCCATTACGTGTCCAAGGCCTTTTGTTCTTCTTGACATCTGTTCTTTTGGCACAAATCTTTTTGGTTCTTAAAAAGAAACAGTTTGAGAAAGTTCAATTATCCGAAATGAATTTCTAGATTCGCAGATTTGTCAACAAGAAATTCCGCTCGTACAAAGAATCCAATTCTTATTCTCTCGTATGATTTGATTCAAAAAATGATGTAACGTCTTTCTCTTTTGCTTGTTTAGATTCTTTTTCTACCAGATGTAGGGGATTGGTTGGACTCCATTCCTAGTCATAGTCTGTATATTGTGAAGAAGGCTTTTTGACTTCCTATTTCTTTTTCAATCCACCAAATTAGAGCAGTGTGACTATGTCAGTATTGTCATATTTCAATGTCCTAGAATGCGACAAAAGTGAGTTTTCTATTCTATATATATTCTATCTAATAATACAATGAAATTCGACTAAACAAAAAATAGAAGATCACTATTAACTAAGTGGAGAATAGAAAGCAAAGGAGGAGGGATTGGGTTATTGGTCTTTCTAGTTTTCGGCACAAGAAAAGGCCTCTTCCGCAGCCCTTTCTTGTGTCGAAAGAATAAGAGTTCTTGATCCCCTTCGTCAAAGATTCTATTCTTTGTTTTGATCTTTTCTAGGTTTATCAGAACCTCTTTTTTGTTTGTCCACTACTTCTTAGATTCTATATATCTACGAAAGAAATCTAAAACAAAAAAGAGAGAGATCCATTTATTGAGCAACAACTAGAACTTCTAAAA